CCCATAAGAATCATATTCTGACTTTTATCGGGAGAATATCCAACTATAGCTTCCATTGAATGGATAATTGATCCAGATCCTAAAAACAACAAAGCTTTGGAATAAGCATGAGTAATCAAATGAAATAAAGCAGCTCGATAAGATCCCATACCTAGAGCTAACATCATATAACCCAATTGAGACATTGTAGAATAGGCTAAACCTCTCTTAATATCTTTTTGAGCAAGAGCTAAAGTGGCTCCTAAGAGTACTGTTATTATGCCTATCAAAGATATTATATACATTATATAAGGGATGCCTATGAAAAGAGGAAGAAGACGCGCTACAAGAAAAATTCCCGCCGCTACCATAGTAGCAGCATGTATAAGAGCCGAAATAGGAGTAGGACCCTCCATGGCATCAGGTAACCATACATGAAGAGGAAATTGTGCAGATTTAGCAATAGGACCTGCAAATAATAGAAAAGCACACAAAGTAAGGAATAAAAGATTGACTTTATTATTCAAAATCAAGTTATTGAATATTTCGAACAAATCCTGAAATTCGAAACTACCTGTTAGCCAAAAAAGACCTAAAATTCCTAATAATAAACCAAAATCCCCTACACGATTAGTTATAAAAGCCTTTTGACAAGCATTCGCTGCAATAGGTCGTGTGAACCAAAAACCTATTAATAAATAGGAACACATTCCAACTAATTCCCAAAAAATATAAACTTGTATCAAATTAGAACTAGTAACTAATCCTAACATTGAAGTATTAAAAAAACTCATATAAGCAAAAAACCTCAAATATCCTTTATCATGAGACATATAATTGTCACTATAAATCAGAACTAAAATTCCAACAGTCGTAATTAATATTGACATAATAGAAGTAAGTGGATCAATAAAATAACCGAACTCAAAAGAAAATTCATTATTTATGGTCCAAGACCATAGATTTTGATGAATGCAACTTCGAGTTATTTGTTGAATAGATAGATAGAGTGAAAAGATCATAACTAGACTTAACAAAAAAATACTAAGAAAAGTCCACATACGACGAAGAGTTTTTGTTGCTGTTGGAAAAAGTAGAAGTCCAATTCCTAGTAAAATAGGTACTGGAAGTGGAATGAAAGGTATGATCCATGAATATTGATATGTATGTTCCATAAAATAAAAAACTATTCTTAAATTAATTATTTCTGATTCACTGGTTTGTATCTTTTTTCAAAGGGGACAAAAAAAAATCATGCTATTTCAAACCTAAATAGAATTTTTTGTGAATTAGTATAAATCCTCCAGAAATCTTTCAAAAAAAAAATATATATTTAAATCAAAAAATTAGAAGTTATTACATAATATTACTAAGTTACTGTCAAAAATAAATAATTATTTTCCTTACTACTAAATTAGATTTTCTGCAGATACAGAAAAAGTGAATTATTATTACGTACTACAATAATTTATATACATATATTAAGAATAGAACAAAGATTTACACGACAAAAAAGTACTTGATATTAATCATAGAATGGAAAAACCTTTACCTAAAAAAGAAAGTTAATTGAGTTTGATTATTTAGAATAATTAAGGAATTCATTATCGAATTTAGTGATTGTCTTCCATTACAATTACAATAAGTGAGACTTTTTTATTTGTAAGAAAGATTATGATAGGCGACATTTTTTTTTACAGATGAAGTGAAGAAATCTCATAATTTTTTTTTATAATATAATCTATCAGTATAGATTAATTAAATGAGTGCTTTCATACGGATTTTAAAAGTCAAATTAAAAATAAATAATTTTATTAAATAAATATAAAATAAAAAAAAAAAAAGTTAAAAAAAAAAGGTCGGGTTCTTAAACTTTTGATGTCTTTTTTGTTTTGAAAATAATATATATAATCATCAAAATCTAAAGAAAAAAAAAATAGCTAGATATAAAGTAAGAAAGAACAGAATAATAGATGTCTTTGACATCCAATTATACCACTGAATAACTTTTTTCATTTTTGAATGGCAGTTCCAAAAAAACGTACTTCTATATCGAAAAAGCATATTCGTAAAAAAACTTGGAAAAAGAAGGGATATTGGACAGCGTTGAAAGCTTTTTCGTTAGGGAAATCCCTTTCTACAGGTAATTCAAAAAGTTTTTTTGTACAACAAAATAAATAAGACAAAATATTAGAATAATTGAAATTAGCCTAACTTAAAAATACATTTTTTAGAATACATATAAAAAGTAATAAAAAAATCTGATCTCCTTTTTTAATCTTTTGACTTTTGTCTAGTCAATTCTAAACCCTTTTTTTTTTAATGAAAAAAAAAAAGACAGGATATACATAAAAAAGGTTTCACTTTTTTAATTCCAAAAAGGGGATTCTTTTTTTCTCCATCATTAACTTGTTGCAATAATAAAGATCTTAGATTTCGTCTTCTTTCGACGAAATCTAAGATCTTTAGGAGAAGGAGGAAATCCATGGGTTATTGAAATAAACAAATTGAAGTTAAAATTTTTTGAACTTGATACCTTTCTGAATGATTCTTTCTATGAATTTATATGAATTTATATATATCCTTTGCTTACAATCGAATTGATAAAAGCATCTATCCACAATTAGTAGATATTTTATAATAATAAATTATTTTTAAGTGATCAAAAAAATTTGATGTTTGTACTTTGTACTGTTTGTACAATACAAAAAGATCAATCAAAATAGATATTTTAATAATTATTATTTGAATTTCTCTTTCTAAATTAGGAAAGAAGGATTTTTGAGAAGTGTGAGTAAAAAGAAAATTATTTTTTTTTATTAACTGAACTGATAAAGAGTATTTTTTGTTCTGTCTTTGGATTGAAATCCCAACTAGTTTATTTAGTTCTATTTTTTATTCTATTCTAGGAAAAAATAGAAAGTACAAAAAGTGAATTTTTAAAAATTTGAAGTAATTCTTCAGATTAAAAAAAAAATTTAAATCGAATTAAAAACCAGAAATCCCTATTTAAACATTAAATAAGTTTTTATTCAGTCAATCTATTGTAAATTACATTGAATTTACTTTTTATTAAAATTTGAATCTCGACGATTGAATAAAAAAAAAAATTTGTTAATATTGTTTTGAACAAGTTGCCGCTATGGTGAAATTGGTAGACACGCTGCTCTTAGGAAGCAGTGCTAGAGCATCTCGGTTCGAGTCCGAGTAGCGGCATAAGATCTTTTAAAAGAGATATTATAAGTTTTATAATAAATTTATAATTCACGATCTTCATTTCATATAATCGGGTAAACCCTACTATTAATTTTTTAACTTTTTTTTATGATTTTTTCTATTTTAGAGCATATATTAACTCATATATCTTTTTCGGTCGTTTCAATTGTAATGACAAGTTATTTTTTAACTTTATTAGTTGATGTAGATGAAATCATAGGATTTTATCATTCATCAGATAAAGGCATCATAATTAGTTTTTTTGGTATAACAGGATTATTATTCACTCGTTGGATTTATTCGGGACATTTTCCATTAAGTAATTTATATGAATCATTAATTTTTCTTTCATGGGCTTTCTCGATTATTCATATGGTTTCTTATTTTAATAAAAAACATAAAAATCACTTAAAGGCAATAACTGCGCCAAGTGCTTTTTTTATTCAGGGTTTTGCTACTTCAGGTCTTTTAAACAAAATGCCTCAATCTGCAATATTAGTACCCGCTCTCCAATCACAATGGTTAATGATGCACGTAAGTATGATGGTATTAGGCTATGGCGCTCTGTTATGCGGATCATTATTATCAATAGCTCTTCTAGTCATTACATTTCGAAAAGTCAGACCCTTTTTTTGGAAAAAGAATATTCAAAATAATATTTTCTTAAAAAAATCATTTTCGTTTTGTGGATTTTACTACATGAATGAAAGAAATGATATTTTACTAAAAGAAAACATTAATTTTAGTTTTTCTAGAAATTATTATAGGTATCAATTGATTGAACAATTGGATTATTGGAGTTATCGTATTATCAGTCTTGGCTTTATCTTTTTAACCATCGGCATTCTTTCAGGAGCAGTATGGGCTAATGAGACATGGGGGTCATATTGGAATTGGGACCCAAAAGAAACTTGGGCATTTATTACTTGGACCATATTCGCAATTTATTTACATATTAAAACAAATAGAAATGTTAGGGGTATAAATTCTGCAATTGTGGCTTCGATAGGTTTTCTTTTAATTTGGATATGCTATTTTGGAGTCAATCTCTTAGGAATAGGTTTACATAGTTATGGTTCATTTACATCTAATTGAATAAAAGAATAAACAAAAAAATGTAAATAAAAATCTAAAAAAAAAAAGATAGTAATAGTATTTATATATAACTTAATATATCTATATATAACTTAATAGAAGTTAAGAAAGAAAATGGAGTGGTAAACCATCAAGAACCTTTTGAATCAAGCCGTGGAATGATTCAAAAGGTTCTCACAATACAAAGGCCAAAGACCTCTGATTACAATTCAATTTAATGTTTTTTTACTTAAGAAAAAAACCTTCTTTCTAGAAAAAAAAAGATAAATAAAAAATCAGATTTTTCAGATTTTTTTTTATTCCTGAAAACTATTCATTATTCATAAAAATAATTAGATAGAATAGATTCCACCTTGTCACTTGCTAGTGAGAGCACAAAATCAGGATAAATACCAATACCAATTATGGGTAGAAGAATAGAGATTGAAAGAAATAACTCTCGGGGTCCAGAATCAAAAAAAGAAAAGTTTTGGACATTAATTAACTTGTATCCATAGAACATTTGACGTGACATAGATAATAAATATATAGGAGTTAATATCATTCCAATTGCCATTACAAAAATAATTAGTATTTTTGACATTAAGAAATATTTTTGGCTGGTAATTATTCCAAAAAAAACAATTAATTCGGCAACAAAACCACTCATGCCCGGTAATGCAAGGGAAGCCATCGATAAGATAGTGAACATTGTAAATATTTTTGGAATGGAGATAGCCATTCCACCCATTTCATCAAGATAAACAAGACGGATTCTATCATAACACGTTCCTGCCAAGAAAAAAAGTGCAGCGCCAATAAATCCATGAGAGATTATTTGTAAAATAGCTCCATTAAGGCCAGGATCTGTTATAGAACCAATACCTAGAATTATAAAACCCATATGAGATACAGAAGAATAGGCTATTCTCTTTTTTAAATTACGTTGACCGGGAGATGTTGAAGCTGCATAAATTATTTGGATTGTACCGACTAACATCAACCAAGGAGAAAATATAGAATGAGCATGAGGTAATAATTCCATATTGATTCGAACCAATCCATATGCTCCCATTTTTAATAAGATTCCTGCGAGAAGCATACAAGTACTGTAATGTGCCTCTCCGTGGGTGTCAGGTAACCATGTATGTAAAGGTATAATCGGCGATTTGACGGCAAAAGCAATAAAAAATCCAATATAAAAGATTATTTCTAGTGTGGCAGGATAGGATTGATTAGCTAATATTTCTAAATTTAATGTTGGTTCGTTGGAACCATATAAACTTATACCCAAAACTCCTATTAATAGAAAAATAGAACTTCCTGCGGTGTATAAAATAAATTTTGTAGCTGAATACAGACGTTTCTTTCCCCCCCACATGGATAAAAGTAGATAAACGGGAATTAATTCTAATTCCCACATGATGAAAAAAAGTAAAAGATCCCGAGAAGAAAATGATCCTATTTGACCGCTATACATTGCTAACATCAGGAAATGAAACAATCGGGAATCCCGAGTAACTGGAAAAGCCGCTAAAGTAGCTAAAGTAGTGATAAATCCCGTTAGTAAAATAGTTCCTATAGAAAGTCCATCTATTCCCAGTCTCCAGTAAAAATCAAAAATATTGATCCATTTATAATCTTCGGCTAATTGAATTAACGGATCGTCAATTTTAAAATTATAACAAAAAGCGTAGGTCGTTAGAAGAAGTTCTAAGATGCATATGCATATAGTATACCATTTATTTACTTTATTTCCTTTATGCGGGAGAAAGAACATTAACGAACCCGCAGATAGTGGAAAAACTACAATTATTGTTAACCAAGGAAAAGAATTCATAGTAAAGACAAGATACACCAGGTCCAAAGAACTCGTACTCAAAAAAAATATATAAATAAAATAAAAATATAATTTGACTTTTTTGAGTACGAGTCCTTGTCAATAAAAAAAATCAAATGTATTCAAAATGTATTCAAATGACGTTTTCGGTAACGTATCAATAAGCTAGACCCATGCTTCGAGTTGTTTCATGCCATAAATAAACTCGAACGCTCAAAAAATCCGTTGGACAGGCGGATTCACATCTCTTACAACCAACACAATCTTCTGTTCTTGGAGCGGAAGCAATTTGCTTAGCTTTACATCCATCCCAAGGTATCATTTCTAATACATCTGTGGGACATGCTCGGACACATTGAGTACATCCTATACAGGTATCATAAATTTTTACTGAATGTGACATAGGATCTATAGTTTTTTGAATGTCATAAATTTTCAATCTAGTAAATTTGTAACTGAATGATATATTAAAATACTAGATGAATCAATGATTTCCTTTACCAGAATTTTTCTAATAAATTCTGGCTCAATTGATAAAAAAAATAGGGCTAAAATACTTTGATTTCTTAGATTTTCACAAATATGATCATGATCTAGTAGGTTCGAACCTATTTATTATATATGCTAATTTTGAAATCTATTATTTTTTGATTTATGCTACTTATTCAATAAGGTCGATTGGTTGATGCGAGTTGATTTTCTATTACGATAAATTGATGAGACTATAGCTAATCCAATAGCTGCTTCAGCGGCTGCAATTGCTATAACAAAAATGCAGAAAATATCTCCTTTTAGTTGGGAATTATCAAAAAAATCAGAAAATGTTACGAAATTCAAATTAACCGCATTGAGTATAAGTTCAAGACACATAAGAGCCCTAACCATATTTCGACTCGTGATCAATCCATAAAGACCGATAGAAAATAAATAGGCACTCAAAACAAGTACATGTTCGAGTATCATTCATCAACTCCTTATCAATTTTGATTCATTTCAATATGAACAATAATTCAACGGATTCAATCGACTAGAATATAACAAAAAAGTACGAACAAAAACTAGAAAAAGTATATTAGTTAAAAAAAAATATTGGGGAATAATAGATATATATTAATATATATATCAAATAAAAAATTAAAAAATTTCTGTTTTAGATGTTTTAGACATGAAATAATATTCAACCAAATTAAATTAAATGAAATCAAATTGAATTGAATGAAAGAAAAAAATGTGATAACATACAAAAATTTTTATTTGGATTGTTCTTTACTAATTAGAAAGTTTTTTATTGACGAGCCACAGCAATTGCACCTATCAAAGCAACTAAAAGAATTATCGAAATCAGTTCAAATGGAAGAAAAAAATCTGTTGATAAATGAATTCCTATTTGTTGACTATTACTTATCAAATCTTGCTCTAGAATCTGGTTTAATCTTGTAGTCCAAATCACTCCGTACCATGACGTATCCAGAATAGCAGTAATTAACGAAAGAAGAATACTTGTACAAACCAACGAAGTAATCCCATCCCCAAAGGTCCACAAATTAAAATCTGTGGAATACTCTGAACCATTCATGAACATCACAGCAAATATGATTAAAACATTTATGGCCCCCACATAAATAAGGAGCTGTGCAGCAGCTACAAAATGGGAATTTGATAGAATATACAATAAAGATATACAAACAAGAACAAATCCTAACGAAAAGGCTGAAAAAATGGGGTTGGGAAATAATACCACTCCAAGACCTCCTAATAGAAGACCGGATCCCAGAAAAACTAAAAGAAAATCATGTATTGGGCCAGGCAAATCCATTATATTATGTAAAATAAGAAAAAAATCGAAATGCTTTTCATGACCTTATTAACTTAACCAGGGAATTTTTTTAATATCTTTCTATTAATATCTTTCTAATAGAGGTAAATTTTAATCTAATGGATATGAATTGATGTAGATACAATTATTAGACAATTTCTCTTTTTTTCTTTAATTCTAAAGTGTATTTTGAACCTATCCATTTCAATAAAGTGATTACAAATATATTTTATTAGATTAAGAGAATGAGCCTTAACATTATTATATAATAAAGTAATAAAATTAAGGGGTTTTTTCATTTTTTGTTTGAGGTAAATTCAAAATTGTTCGAATAGTATAATCGTCAATTACTGACATTGGTAAACGACCCAAAGCTATTTGATTATAATTCAATTCGTGACGATCATAAGTTGAAAATTCATATTCTTCAGTCATTGATAAACAATTTGTTGGACAATACTCAACACAGTTACCACAAAAAATACAAATTCCAAAATCAATACTGTAATTAAGCAATCGTTTTTTTCGTATATTAGTTTCAAATTTCCAATCAACAACAGGCAGATCTATAGGACATACTCGAACACATACTTCACAAGCAATGCATTTATCAAATTCAAAATGAATTCGACCACGGAAACGTTCCGATGTGATTAATTTTTCATAGGGATATTGAATAGTTACAGGTAAACGATTTGTGTGGGATAAGGTAATCATGAAACCTTGACCAATGTACCTTGCAGCTCGTACGGTTTGTTGACCATAATTCATGAACCCGGTTATCATAGGAAGCATATCAGAAATATCTATGAATAATTTTATCTTTCTTTCTTTCTCTTGTTTAAAACAAGTAATGAATGTTGGATTCTTTTTTATTTTATTTTTTTTTTATTTACAGTGAAAAAAGTTGGAAAGAAGTTGTTAATAATAGATTCCCGAGGGAAATAGGTAAAAGAAATTTCCATCCAAGGTTTAATAGTTGATCCATTCTTAGCCTAGGTAAAGTCCATCTTGTTGTGATAGAAATGAACAAGAACAAATAAGTTTTAGCTAATGTAATAAAGATACCAATTGTTGTTGCAATAATTTGATCCCTTTCAAATAGCTCAAGAATAGATATATATGGAATAGAAATATTCCAACCGCCCAAGTATAGAACTGTTACAAATAATGACGAAACTAATAGATTTAGATAGGAAGCAACGTAAAATAAACCAAATTTGATACCTGAATATTCCGTTTGATAACCTGCTACTAATTCTTCTTCGGCTTCTGGTAAATCAAAAGGTAACCTTTCGCATTCTGCTAGGGAAGAAATTATAAAAATGATAAAACCTATAGGTTGACGCCACAAATTCCATCCCCAAAAACCATATTTTGATTGTGCCTCAACTATATCAACTGTACTTAAACTATTAGATAATCCTAGTCGGTGGTAACATTACTATTCCCATCGCTATTACAAAACCGTACATGAGGTCTTCATCTCATACGGCTCCTCTGGGGCCACAAATAAATCTAAGGACCAGATTAGTATTATTTATATGGATATGGTGTGTTGTAAAATAGATGAAATAAAAATCTATCTGGGGTCCAAAATTATACCAATGGAATTCTGTCTGCTCTAACCTCTAACTCTAATAATAAACATAAACAAAAAGCGCTTCGGAATTCATCTCATCCTTTATGAATTCAAATTTTTATTTGTTGAGTAATAACTTAATTCTTCAATAAAATACTCCTTGAAAAAATATCAATAGGTATTTCAGTCCATCGGTGTTTTCAATTACGAAAAAGAATTAGACATCCTATTAGTCTATTATTGATTATTGATGACAGAAAATCTATTTTATTTGTGAAATATATGAAAAAAAAAAAAGATCCTTGTTTCGTTCCTATTCTTCTTTTTGAGAAAAAAAGTTTTTGAGAAAAAAAGTTGGTGGACTTAAAAAAAAATAAAGGATTATTTCGTTTCTGATAGTAATTACGTTTAGCAGTGGATAGCAGCATACTCTGAATCGGAATCTTGGGGAGTACTGTCTGATCATTTCTACCAATTTAAAGCCCCAATTAACTTTCTTTTTTCTTTTTTTTTTATCTTATGTTATGCATAAATATCCTTTTCAATTTGGTTAATCTCTATTACTAATTCTTTGTGTATTTTGGTGTTTCTAACCATCCACTCACTTTTTTTTGCCTAATCCCCGCTCACTTGATAATACATATATCTTAATCTATATAACTGATAGTGAAAACGTCATACGGTTAATCTTTTGAACCCGCTTCAAGCCAGGATGACTAATCAACCAATCTTGGGGTCAAGCGATCCTTACGCTTATGTTTATTTCCATTTAACCTTTGTACATAGGAAATGAGACTCAATTTTTCTTTTTACTGCGAATATCTAAGCCGTTTTTTTTCACTCATATATAACTATCAAATTTCCTTTATTAACATTAACCCGAAAGGGAAATATATATTCAATTCTTTCATATTCAATTCTTTTAACTTATTTGTCTAGAAGGAAAGGAATAGGAAAAAGAAAAGTTTATGTTTCAACGAATCGCACGTAGAGATATTGATAAAACACATAGAGTTAATGGTATTTCATAACTAATCGATTGGGCAGCAGCTCGCAGACCACCTAAAAAAGAATATTTATTATTTGATCCATATCCTGACATAAGAAGTCCAATCGGAGCAATACTTGAGATAGCAATCCATAAAAAAATACCGATATTGAGATCCGCTAAAACAAGTTGATTGCTAAAAGGAATTACTGAATAACTTAGTAAAATTGAGATAACTGCTATAGACGGTCCAATATTAAATAAACGAGTATTTCCTCTAGATGGACGAAGATTCTCTTTGAAAAGTAGTTTTGTCCCGTCTGCTAGAGCTTGAAGAATTCCTAAAGGACCGGCGTATTCAGGCCCAATACGTTGTTGTATCCCTGCAGATATTTCTCTTTCTAACCACACAATTACTAGTACACCTGTTGTGATCCCCAATACAAGAGAAAATATAGGGACAAATACCCATATGAGTCCATAGACCTCTTTTAAAGATTCCAATCTGACAAAAGAATTGATAGTTTGTACTTCTGTTGTATCAATTATCATTTTAACGATCAACTTCTCCCATAATTATATCTATGCTACCGAGTATCGTCATAATATCAGCCAATTTCATTCTTTTAACTAGTTCAGGAAGAATTTGCAAATTAATAAAACCCGGTGGTCGGATTTTCCATCTCCAAGGAAAACCACTTTGATCCCCTATCAGAAAAATTCCCAATTCCCCTTTTGGAGCTTCGACTCTTACATAAAGTTCTTGTTTCGACAATTCAAAAGTAGGAGAAGGTTTTTTACTAATGAATCGATATTCAAAATCATTCCATTCTGGATTTCTTTTTCTATCAAAGCCTCTGCTTTCTAAATTCTCATAGGGCCCCCCCGGAATTCCTTCCAGAGCCTGTTGAATAATTTTTATGGATTCCGTCATTTCACTAAGTCGTACTAAATAACGAGCTAATGAATCTCCTTGTTTTTGCCAGTGAATTTCCCATTCAAATTCATCGTAACACTCATAACGATCAACTTTACGAAGATCCCATTGTATTCCGGATGCGCGTAGCATCGGTCCGGATAAACCCCAATTTATTGCTTCTTCCCTGTCAATAATCCCTACTCCTTCAACTCGTTCTAAAAAAACAGGATTTCGTGTAATAAGTTTTTGATATTCAACAACCTCTGTTAAAAAATAATCGCAAAAATCCAAGCATTTATCTATCCAACCATGAGGTAGATCAGCCGCTATTCCTCCGATACGAAAATAATTATGCATCATTCTCATACCGGTGGCAGCTTCGAATAGATCATATACAAATTCTCGTTCTCTGAAAATATAGAAAAAAGGAGTCTGTGCGCCAATATCTGCCATAAAAGGGCCGAGCCATAAGAGATGAGAAGCTATACGACTCAATTCCAGCATAATTACTCTGATATAGCTAGCCCTTTTAGGAACTTGAATATTTCCCAATTGTTCTGGGCCATTTACGGTTATTGCTTCTGTAAACATAGTAGCTAAATAATCCCATCGCGTTACATAAGGTAAATATTGTATAATTGCTCGGTTTTCCGCAATTTTTTCCATTCCTCTGTGTAAATAACCCAATATTGGTTCACAGTGAACAACATCTTCACCATCTAGAGTAACGATTAGGCGAAGAACACCATGCATGGATGGATGGTGAGGCCCCATATTGACTATCATAAGATCTTTTCTTGTAACTGGTATATTCATAAGTTTTTCCTTGATTTATTCTTGCATGAATTAAATTGCTGAAAAAGAACAAAAAATTCAAGATTTAATAAATTAACTAATTAACAATTTTTGAATTTAACGATTTTTTGATTCCCGAATATCCAACTGATTAATTAATTCTTTATAACGTACTCTATTTTTTTTTGACAAATAAGCCAGCAGTCGTTGACGTTTTCCCAGAATTTTCCGTAGACCTCTCTGAGATAAATAATCTTTTCTGTGCAATTCCAAATGTGAAGTAAGTCTTCGTATCTTATTAGTGAAACTGAATACTTGAAATTCAATGGATCCTCTGTTTTCTTCTTTTTTTTCTTGAAATGAAATGAATGAATTTTTTATCATAAAAATTCTCCCCGTTTTTTAATATGAATTTTAAAATATGAATTTAACTGATCAGTAATAATAATGCTAGTTTTTTTTTTGTACAAGGATCTTAATTTAATTATCAACTTCTTAATTCTGAATTTTATCAAATAAAAAATGGATTAACCTAATTCCGAATTTGATTCGGATAGGTATCCAAAACGCATACTATTTTTTTTTTTAAATAAAATCTTATTTTAGATCTAAAATAAGAGGATTCCCTTAATTTATTTATGGATCTGATTGATATCTATCTTATTCATTAAAATAATCTCATGTATAAAGATGGAATTTAAAACAATCCATCTGAGGTGTGCATAGATTTGTTTTTATATACCGTAAATTATACATTCATTATATATAGGAAAATTTATCTATTAGCAATGAATTTGAAATCGCGGATAGATATGTATTCTTATCATACTGAAACCATTTCCATTATTAGTATTAAACCAATATCGATTCATACAAGCTAAATCTTCTAATCGAAAATTAGGCCAAAGAAAGAACTTTAATTTTATTAGGTTATTTTTATCTTTATCAAGATCTTTCTTTTTATTCAAAACTTGATCACAATTTTGAATATTTTTATCAAATGTTGAATTTCGATACTTAGCGTTTATTTTTTTTAATTTGAAACAAATTAGAATTCTAAATTCTCTACGTCGTTTAGGGGATAGAATATTTTCAGGGACAAAGAAATCATAATTATTTTTCTTTTGATTTCTAGTTCCAGTTTTTTTTTTATATTTTGTAATGGATTTATCAAAATTCTCAATATAGCTTTTTTTTTTGTATCTTTGACTTATTTGGTGCTTATTTTTATGAACCAATAAAATACCTATGGTTCTATATATAATAAGTTGTCCATCGTGTTTTACAGACAGACGAACAGGTTCAATAATAAATATTCTTTTTTTCATTAATTTTTCAAGAGTTAACTTCTTCTCAATTATTAGATTGTCTAGGCGCATTTCTCCTCTTTGAATAGAAGATATAGCAATTTCGTTTGGATTTTTCAGTCTAAGCAAGAGACAATATACTTTTATATTATTGAGAATTTTTTGACTTACAAAAGAATCATGCCATCGCAATTGAAAACGCAAATACCTTTCAAAAAACAAATAAAGTTCCGCTTCTGTATTGTTTTTGTATTTTTTTTTATGTTTTTTTATTTTTGATTTTGCATAATTTTCGTCAATATTTTTTTCTTGGTTTGATAGAACTGATTCAGGATTTCTTTGTTTTTCTTTATCTAATTCAAGCTCTCCTTGGCTTACAGATTTTTTTTCTTCTTGATTTAGATTAGAAAATTGAAGGGATTTTTTTTCATTTGATGGTATAAAATTTTTTTTCTTTCTAGTGATATTTTTATTAAGATTTTTATTTTCATTAAAATTGAAAATTTCATTAAAATTGAAAAGAAGTAATTTGATTGGTATGACCCACGGTTTCTTTTTATATGTACTAGAAACTAAGACAAATTCTGGAAAGAACCAAAATTCCAGATTTGCTATATGACGACTTAGTATTTCTTCATTCATTCCCATCCAATCAAAAAAGAAACTTTTTTGATTGGCATTGGCAAGACCCTTTTTATCAATTATTTGATAATTATGAACTTTAGTCTTAATATTTTTTTTACTCTTGCTATCGACCCAGGACTCAATCTTTATTTTTTTTTTTAACCAAAAGTTCAGAATTCTCCAATCAAAATTTTTTCTTTCCCCTATATCCCGAATATTATATTTTCCTAGAAAACTGGAGACTAGATAATTATCTATAGGAATGCCTATAGGCATATCAAAAATTTTTTCTTTAGAATTTATTGATTTATAGCAAAACAGATGATATATAGAATTTTTTTTTAAATTATCTTTTTGATTTAATAATGAGTCTGCCTCAAAATCATTTTGTTTTTTGTAATTATGAAATAGGTATAGGTCTTTTTCATATGAATCTTCTTTGTTTAAATTGTTTAATTTTTTATTTGGAACTAGAGCGTATTGGTTGATTTTATTTCTCCATTTTTTGGCTACTAATCTAGTCCATGTCCTCTGAGGTAAATTATATTGATAATGACTTTTTAACCAGTTTTTCCATTGATTTTGTTTGCAATTTAAAAAGGTTTTATATTTCAATTCATAATGAAAGATCCCTTGTTCTTCAAAAAAATGCTTTATTTGATTCTTAACAAAAAAGGATGTTGCGCATCTTTTATATTGAAAGACATCCTTTAACTTATAGAAATTAATAACTTGAATTTGTGATAATTTGTAAAATACATATGCTTGTGACAAAGAGGATAGGTCATAAGAAATTTTTTCTTTTTTTTTCCTTTTATTGAATATTAAATTTTTTAGAGTCGAAATAAAATAAATTGTAT